TTATAAAGTGCTTCTGAATTGATCTTATCTTTTAAAAATTTAAAATTTTTTGTTGAGTAATAACTTAACCTTTAAATAAAAAGTTTTTTGTAGAAATCTCAATAAATATTTCAACCTAGCATTTTTGATTACGAAAAAAAAGATACATTGCATTAGTTCACGAAACATTACAAGGATTCTATCTCTCTAAAACTCTCTAAAAAAGATCTTTTTTGTAGTGCAAGTTAATTCTTTCGAGTTTATTTTTTTGTTCCTATTCTCCTTTCTCATAAAAAGGTACTTTAAGTAAAGGATTACTTCGTTCTTGATAGTTATTTACTTAATCGGTGGATAGGAAAATACTCTGGATCGGAATCGTGGGGAGTACTCCTTCATCATTTCTACCAACATAAAGCCCCAATTAGAATCCCTTTATATGCTATGCAGTATGAACAGAAAAATCCTGTTGAATAACTTACATAATCTCTATTACGAATCCTTTGTGTACCTTGGTGTTCCTAACTATCCACCCTTTTTGGTCACAAGGACCCCCCCGCTCATTAGGGTAATACATGTCTGTTAATAGCTAGTAAAATCCCTAGATAGTTGCTCCTTTTGAACCCGCTTCAAGTCATGATGACTAATCACTCAATCTTGGGGTAAATAGTATAGTATATAATGCTTATGTTTACTTTCACTTAACACTTGTACATAGGAAATGAGACTGAATCTTTTTACTGCAAAGTAAGAAACTGTTTTTTTCACTCATATAACTATCTGGTTTAGTTCATCAACCCGAATGATGAATAAAAAATAAAAAGGTATATTAAACCCATGAAATTTCCTTCCTATAAAGAAAAGACATGGAGGAAATTTTATGTCTTAACGAATCACACGTAGAGATATTGATAACACACATAGAGTTAATGGTATTTCATAACTAATTGATTGAGCAGCAGCCCGTAAACCACCTAAAAAGGAATATTTATTATTTGATCCATAACCTGACATAAGAAGGCCCACGGGAGCAATACTTGAAATGGCAATCCATAAAAAAACACCAATACTTAAATCGGCTAGAACAAGGCGATATCCAAAAGGAATTACTAAAGAACTTAGTAGAATTGATGTGACTGCTATGGATGGTCCGATACTGAATAAACGAGTATCTCCTCTTGATGGAAGAAGATTCTCTTTGAAAAGTAATTTTGTACCATCTGCTAAAGCTTGAAGAATTCCCAAAGGCCCGGCGTATTCAGGGCCAATACGTTGTTGTATCCCCGCAGATATTTCTCTTTCTAACCAAACAATTACTAGTACACCTATTGTGATTCCTAATACAGGAGTAAAAATAGGGACAAGCATCCATATGATCTCATATACCTCTTTTAAGGATTCCAATCTAAAAAAAGAATTGATAGCTTGTACTTCTGTTGTATCTATTATCATTTTAACGATCAACTTCTCCCATAATGATATCTATGCTACCTAGTATTGTCATAATATCAGCCAATTTCATTCTTTTAACTAATTGAGGAAGGATTTGCAAATTGATAAAACCCGGTGGTCGGATTTTCCATCTCCAAGGAAAAACACCCTTATCTCCTATCAGAAAAATTCCTAATTCTCCTTTTGGGGCTTCGACTCTCACATAAAGTTCTTGTTTTGACAATTCAAAAGTAGGAGAAGGCTTTTTACTGATAAATCGATAGTCAAAATCATTCCATTCGGGATCCCATACTTTATCAAAGCGCCGGATTTCTAAATTCTCATAGGGCCCCCCCGGAATTCCTTCTAAAGCCTGTTGAATAATTTTTATTGATTCTGTCATTTCACCGATTCGTACTAAATAACGAGCTAATGAATCCCCTTCCTTTTGCCATTGAACTCCCCAATCAAATTCATCGTAAGACTCATAATGATCAACCTTTCGAAGATCCCATTGTATTCCGGAAGCTCGTAGCATTGGTCCCGATAAACCCCAATTAATTGCCTCCTCTCCGCCAATAATGCCTACTCCCTCAACTCGCTCTAAAAAAACAGGATTCCGTGTAATAAGTCTTTGATATTCAGTAACTCTTGTTAAAAAATAATCACAAAAATCCAAACATTTATCTACCCAGCCATAAGGTAAATCAGCAGCGACTCCTCCAATACGAAAATAATTATGCATCATTCGCATACCGGTAGCAGCTTCGAATAGGTCATATATCAATTCTCTTTCTCGAAAAATATAGAAGAAGGGGGTCTGTGCGCCAATATCTGCCATAAAAGGGCCCAGCCATAACAAATGCGAAGCTATACGACTTAACTCTAACATAATGACTCTGATATAGCTGGCCCTTTTAGGCACTTGAATATTGCCTAACTGCTCTGGTGCATTTACAGTTATTGCTTCAGTGAACATAGTAGCTAAATAATCCCAACGTGTTACATAAGGTAAATATTGTATAATTGTTCGGTTTTCCGCAATTTTTTCCATTCCTCTATGTAAATAACCCAATATCGGTTCACAGTCAATAACATCTTCACCATCTAGAGTAACAATGAGTCGAAGAACACCGTGCATTGATGGGTGCTGAGGGCCCATATTGACTATCATAAGGTCATTTCGTGTAGCTGGTGCAGTCATAGGTTTTTTCCCGATTCATTCTTCCATGAATTGCTGAAAGCGAAAAGAGGTTCATCAAAATTTAAGCGAAAATTCAAAACGACTCTTCAAATTAATGATTTTTTGTTTCTCGAATCTCCAACTGTCCGATTAATTCTTTATAACGTACTCTATTTTTTTTTGACAAATAGGCGAGCAGCCGTTGACGTTTTCCTAGAATTTTACGCAGACCTCTCTGAGATAAATAGTCTTTTTTGTGCAATTCCAAATGTGAAGTAAGTCTCCGTATCCTATTGGTGAAACTCACTACTTGAAATTCAACAGACCCCTTGTTGTCTTCGTTTTCCTCTTTCAAAATAATTGCACTGAATGGATTTTTTATCATAAAAAAAGCTCCTTCTACCCTTTAATTTACATATAAAATATATTATTTGATCAGTAATAATAATATTAGTCATTTTAATGTAGTAATTAGTATACACAAGAATTTTAATTTTAGTTGGACAGGGATAAAAAAGTATATGGTACGTTTTTCCACTTACAACGTCAAATAATTTAGACCGAAAATTCGGAATATTCCATATATTCGTTTATTTTATAGATTTTATCCAAACAAATTGATACGTCATTGACTTAGTATTAAATAAAAAAGATCTAATATTAGACTGGGACGTAAGACAGGGCATATGTGCATCTGTTTGCTTTTCTATATGGTACAGAATATATAGGAAAAATGTACCATCAAACAATTTTTAATTGTGGATATATTCTTAACAAACTAAAACGGCTTCCATTATTGGTATTAAACCAATATCTATTCATACAAGCTAAGTCTTCTAATCGATAATTAGGCCAAAGAAATAACTTTAATTTAATTAATTCATTTTTATTTAATTTAATTAATTCATTTTTATCTCTATCAAGATGCTTTTTTTGATCCAAAAAAGGATTCCTGTTTTTTATGTTCTTTTTGTTACAAAATACTCGATTTTTATCCACACTATTTATATTCTTTGAGTTGAAAGAAATTAGAATTTTCAATTCTCTACGACGTCTAGATGATAAAATCTTTTCAGGAACGATAAAATCATAATGTTTTTTGTCTCTCTTTCGAATTATTATTTGATATCTTGGGATAGATTCATCCAATTTATTTTTATTGATATATCTTTGTTCTCGATATCTTTGAGGAGTTTGGTACTTACTTTTATGAACCAACGATATACCTACGGTTTGATATATAATAAAGTATCCGTCGTTTTTTACAGACAAACGAATGGGATCGATAAAAAATATCCCCTTTTTATTCAATTCCATAGGAGTCAATTTTTTTCGAATCACCATTATATCCAGATTTATTTCTTTCCTTTGAATAGACGATATAGTAGTATCTCTTGGATTTATCAGTCCAAGCAAGTAACAATATATCTTGATATTATTGATCATTCTTTCAGTTAAATTCGGAATTAAACCATCGTCTATTATCCATTGAAAAAGCAAATAGTGTTTCCGTAAGAAAATTATTTCTGGTCTCATCTTATTTCGGATCTTATATTGTTTTTTCATTTTATCTTGGTTTTGTGAATATGATCCAAGGCCTCTTCGGCCCGCGGGTTCTTTTTCTTCTTGATTTCGATTCATTAATTCAGAATATCTTTTTTCATTTGATGGTCTAAAAAAATGGAATTTTTTCTTTTCATTGATGTTTTTCTTTAAATTTAAAAGAAGTAATTTGCTTGGTATAATCCATGGTTTTATTTTGTATACATTATAAAGTGGCACAAATTCTGGGAAGAACGGAAGTTTCATATTTGTCGATATTGGGTTTAGGATTTCTTCATTCATTTCCATCCAATCAAAAAAGAGTTTCTTGTCATTGATTGGATTTATTTCTAAATCTTGATGAATCATCAGATAAAAAATATCGTTTTTATCCATTTTCTCGATTTTTTGGTAATTCTTACTTCCAAGCTTAGTATTTATATTACTGCTATAATCCATTTTGGTCCAGGCCTCAATATCTATTTTTTGTCTTAGAAAAAAATTGAGAATTGTCCAATCAAAATATTTTCTATCTGGATTTTTTTGCATATACATAATATCGCCCTTTTCTAGATAATGATTGATAGGATCTAGATAATGATTGATAGGAATTTCCTCCAGGCTTTCAAATAAATTTTGTTTAGAATTGTTGTAATTAAAAGTAATTTTTTGGTTGTTATTTAATTCGGATGGTGATCCATAAATAATATACGAGGACTTCTTAATTTCAGAATTAATAGATTTATATGATAAAAGATTATATATATAGTATTTTGGAAAATTATCTTTTTGGTTTGGTAATGGATATACTTTAAAATCCTTTTGTTTTTTGTGATAAAGTAATCGATCTTTTTCATACGAATTCCATTTTGTTAAATATTTATTTTGTGTAATACCACCTTCATTTATTGTAGTTCGCCATTTTTGTGGTATTAATTCAAACCATCTAATCTGAGATAAATTGTATTGATAATGACCTCTTAACCAGTTTTTCCATTGATTCGTTTCAGAACTTGAAAGTTTTGTATGTCTTAATTCGGAATGAAATATTCCTTGTGTTACAAAATAATTTTTTATTGCAGTCTTAAGAAAAACGGGAGTTCCGTGATACTCAAAAATAGATCTTAACTTATACAAATTAATAACTCGGGTTTGTGATAATTTGTAAAATACATATGCTTGTGATAAAGAGGATAAGTCAAAAAAAAGATGTGAATTCCTCTTACTATTCTTAATATTGTAAAGTTCACTTTTTAGAGTCGAAATAAAGTTAATTTCTTTTTTGTTTTTTTTTATTTCTTGGTTTGTTTTATTATTGTAAATGTATTTATCAAAACAAAAATTTCTTGATTCAAGAACTAGTTGTGTAGGAATTCTGGCAATATGAATGATACATATAAAGATATCCATGTATATTCTTTTAATGAAAATTTTTATAAACAAATCTAATTTATAGATTAATCGATTTCTTCTTTTTTTTATTTTTAATATTTTCCAAAAAATTTTTGGTGATTTTTCCTTTCCATTATAACTATAACTTGTTTTGTTAGGACTACTTCTTTTCTTGGCGTTGCTGTTTTTTTCTTTTGTAAGACTCTTTGTTTTCTTTCTGATTGTGCTTGTTCTATCAGCCATATTTTTAATTTTTTTTTCTCTCAGTGAATAATTTGTATTATCTGTAGATTTTATTTTTCTAAACGAGTCGTGAATTATCTGATTCCTAATTATAGAATCTTTTTTTTGGTTAGTTTCGCCGGGTTCATACACCTTTCTCAATATAAATAATCGAGTTGGATGTACTTTTAAGAGTTCTTTTTTTATTTTTTTTATAAACAGAAATAAAACGTTTTTGATAACCACCCTTTTTGGTTCTTTTGAATCTTGTATAAAATTTTTTGTTCTTTCTTTTAAAACGCTTATAACTCGAAAATGATTATTTTTCGTTTTTCGAATTTTTTTTTTAAGTTCTTTAAAAATAGGCTTAAAAAAGGAAGTTTTGGGGGGAACAGAACCAAAGGGAAGGGTAGTTTGCGTTCCCCAAGCCGTTAAAAAAGAAAACTTTTGTTGTTCTTTCTTTAGATCTTTATAAGAAGAAAAATAGGGCCTCAATTTGGATCTGTGCCAAGGTTTCAAATAAAAAGGAAATACTATTTTTATCTGAATACCATCTTTAAACCAATTTCTGGGAAGTTCGAGTTCTGATACTTGAACACCGTTATAGGTACATATAATATGCTTTTCTCTATTCCACTCATCGAAGTCCTCAGCCCACTCAGGGGGTTGAGATAATAAAATACGCCCGATATTTTTAACTATTATCAATGAAGGTAATAAAATATATTTTCTAAAAATAGATTGAATTATTAAAATTAAACTTCTTGTTGCTTGTGGATATGGAACAAAATCCCAGGCTTCCGCGATTTTTATCCACGTTTTTTCCTTTATTTTGTTCTCTTCTTCTTCCTTTTGTTTTTTTTTTTGTTCCTCTGTATAATCTTTAAATTCTGATCCTTTACCCATCCAATTTCTAAAAAAAAAATTCATCTGTTCAGGGATATTAAAAGAAAAAAGGGGGGATTTTTTTATTCTGTCCAAAAAAAGGGGGGAATGCGCATTTGCTTGAAACAATTTCGAAATAAAAGTTTTACGCCTTTGAACACGCATAGAACCTTTGATGAATTCTCGACGAAAATCTGATTCTTCCGAATAGTCTCTAATAGACACCCAGTTTTTGACACTTGCTTTGCGACTACGTTTAGTAGGCCTATAAATTATTACATGATCCCTTTTTCTTGAACGTATATGATAATCCAACGGTAGGCCTTCATGAGCTGCGCCCGACAGGAATTCCAATTCGGTAATAAGTTTGTATGACCATCTAGGGACTTTTTTACTGATTTCTTTTATTACAAATTTTTGTTTTGTTTTTTGACCATTAGGGCTAGTTAGAATTGTATTCAATAAAAATTTGTAAAATTTGGCTCTTTTTTCTGAACCAATCCTTCCTTGTTCTTTTTCTGAAAATAAAGAGAGGCCCTTCCAATTTAAACTCGATCCCGATTCTCTATCGAATTTACTGATTAAAGTAAATAAATGACGATTTTCCGTTGAAAAAGTTTTTTTATCAAATCGGTCTATTTTCTGTTCAACCTCTTGGTAATCAGTATCAGGAAGAAGGAGACTATGAATCTTATTAATTTCCATTGTCTCTATGAAATTTTCTAACGAAATTTTATTTATGATTGAAGGTGAAATTTTTTTTTTGATTGTTCCCCGATATAACCCATTCAAAATGGGATCATACATTTTAGGCAAGTAATATTTTCTAGTCTTATCATTACACAATCTAGTACTTTTTTCGAGTATAT